TTACTAAGGGGCTGTCCTACTACGTTACAAAATTTCATTTTAGCTAACGATCCAATCAGAGGGTTAATTGGAACTAATGTATCAATCTTCTTCATAGCATTATCCATTAGAAATGAATTTTCTAGCATTTGACTCCGTACTACTGAAAGATTTATTCGCATATTTGAAAGATAGCCCAAAAAGCCAAGGGCGTGCTTGGATAATTGGTTTATATAAACTTTTCCTGCTTGAGACCACACATAAAAATGACATTGCCATAAACGGACAAGGTAATATTTCCATTTATTCATCAAAAGAGGCGTATCCTTTGCTGTCAAAATCGATTTTCCTTGATATCTAACATAATGCATCACGAGATCCTGTAAGAACCATAGACTAGTCGAAAAATCATCAGCAAAGAATTCTTCTACGGGATGTTTTATTTTTCCTTTTCCATAGAAATATATTCGCTCAAAAAAGCCCCCTGAGGATGTTAATCGTAAATGAGAAGATTGGTTACGGAGAAAAATTAAGATGGATTCATATTCACAAACATGAAAATTATACAGGAACAAAAAGAATCTTGGATTAGTTTTTGAAAAAATAGAAATAGATTTATTTTGAATAAGAAATCGATTCAAATTATAAGACTCGTGAAGAAAAAGCCGTAATAAATGCAAAGAAGAGGCATCTTTTACCCAATAGCGAAGGGTTTGAACTAAGATTTCCAGATGAATGGGGTAGGGTATTAGTACATCTGATACATAATTTAAATGGGGGAATTTGTCCTCGAAAAAAGGAAATATTGAATGAATTGATTGTAAATTATAATATTTTACGATACCTATCCCCTTTAAGGAAGATACTAATCGTAGGGAAAATGGAATTTCCACAACGACTGCAAATCCCTCTGCTATCATTTGAGAATCCAAATTTTTGTTGTACCCAAAAACTGGATTTTGGTTAAAATCATTAGCGGAAATAATCAAATGATTCTGTTGATACATTCGAGAAATTAAACGTTTTACAATTAGGAAACTAGATTTATTGTCATAACCTACATTTTCCAACAAATTCGATCTATTTAAACCATGATTATGAGCAAATGCATAAATATACTCCCGAAAGATAAGTGGGTATAGGAGGTCATGTTGCCAAGATCTATCTAGTTCTAAATATCCTTGAAATTCTGCCATTTGAATGAAATTTGATTTGAACCGAAAATAGGATAGGGGATTTATTGGGTTATCAAATGATACATAGTACGATACAGCCCAAACAAGGTATTTATAGTAAGAAAAAAATGTATACCTCGGAAAAAGGTAAGACTAATCAAGGGACTCTCTATCCTCTCTTTTTTCACCTAATTGATTTAGGTTCATTCTAATTCTAGGATAACAAGATGGTTAGAAATCCTTTATTTTTGCAACCCAATCGCTCTTTTGATTTTGAAAAAAAAAATCTCTTTATCAATATACTGCCTTTTTCTACACATTTATCCCCACCACATAATGGAGATGGAGATAGCTAATAGTTAGGACTCATAAAAAATAGATAATCCACTCATGGGAAAGGCCTTTCCCGCGTCAAGCACTAATATATTTTTAACGTCTAATTAGATTGGGTAATCGTTCAAAAATTAAGAACAGGAGCTCGTTACTTTTTGTTTCCCTATAATTGGAACCTATAGTAGGGTTCTATCCATTTATTTACTCGACTCAACTTTAAATTTTAAATTAAGTTTTCATTTTTTTGCTTTTTTTTATTGGTATTGGATTTTGTTCCCCGTCAAGAAGTCAAAGAATTTAAACAAGGGTTTGGGCCTATACGGTAAGAATGAAATATTCTCAGAATTCTCTATTGATACGACATGCTGCTTTTTCCATTCATTCTTTTCAGGATCAGTCGCGGTCTTACAAACTCTATCGATGGTATAGACGAATCCGTTGCTTCATATAAATGTGTAAAAAATGCTAGCCGCACTTAAAAGCCGAGTACTCTACCATTGAGTTAGCAACCCAAACTAAAATAATTAGAATGTATAGATACAGTCGGAATCCTAATAAATAGATTGAATTGTATGACACAATCAAAACTTTTTTAAAAAGGCAAAACAAAAATCTACAACAAAAATCTACAAATTTATAATCAATTATGAACATAATAAAAATGACTTGTCTCTTATGTTATCCAGTATTCTATTTTAATCATTTTTTTAATCATTTTAATAAAAATTTTTGTATTACAACAAATCCGATCAACCCTTTATTTGAATGAAATAAAAGAAAATCTATGGGACGTAGATAAATAGATTCATTTATGCATGATCGGATTATATTTAGTTGATAGACTGTTGTCAATATGAATGTGAATGTTGAGAAAAAATACAATGGAGAACTGGAAAAATGGAAACAAAAATGATAAATTGCAATTCAAATTGAAATTTCAATTCCATTTTTGTTTGTTTTTTATTTTAATATTTAATAAAATTAGTATTATTAGTATTATAGTATTAGATTAAAATTAGATAAAAAAAAAAACAAAAACTTAAGGATTTATGTTGGATTGGCACTGCATAGATAATAGACATAGAGACAAAAGAAACGGATTTAGACGGACGAATAAATGAAAGAAGAAGTAGAAAAAATTCCAGGTTTATTCAATTAATATCAATCAACATAAGAAAATAAGAATAATTTAAGTAAAAGATATAAATAAAAGTAAAAAAGCAAGCTTAACCCTTTGCTTTATTTTTTATTCTCTTGATATTTTTTCTATCTATTCCATCAATAAAATAGATTTTTATCGTTATAAAAGACGACATTTTATAATTCTATTTTATAATTCTATAGTAAAAAGAATAAAGTAAAAAAAAAAATTAAATTGGATATAAATTATAAATCGAAAAGAAGAAAAAATAGCAGAGATAAAGATTATACAAAACTGTATACAAATCATCCACACCTTATTTATATATATTTGATTAATTGAATTTTGGTTGGTGATTAAGGCGAAATTCCATAAAAACCCCCGCCTTCTTTGAAATATCATGAACAGTTCCTGTAGGCTGAGCCCCTTTTTCAAGGAAATAGAGAATAAGAGGAACATTTAAATGGGTTTGATGCTTTATCGGATCATAAAACCCCACTTTCCGAAGAGCTCTTCCTTCTCTTCGTGATCGAACATCAATTGCAACGATTCGATAAATGGCTCATTGGGATAGATGTAGATAAAAAATACCCCCCCCCCGAGAAACGTATAAGAAGTTTTCTCCTCGTACGGCTCAAGAAAATTCAATTTATGTTTATGTAGAGAATTCTAATGTCAAATATATCCATAAAATCATCAAATCAATTAGACCAAGAATTGTCTTTCTTTATATATTATTTATATTATTATTTATATATTTAAATAAATATTGAAAGACTTGTTTCTTATTTTTTGCCCAACAAAACAAAAAAAAATTATTCATACTTGTAATTTGAACTCTCATAACTCAAGTTGTATAACTCGCAAAGGAAACCTTTTAAGTATTTAATTTATTGAGTGGTCTCTAATCCCCCTTTTGTCTGTCCCCTTTCGAATCTAATCTATTTTGATTCTTCATTTTAATCTAGTTCGAGCTGTTGAGACAATTGAAACGGTATTTCCTTGTTCTAGGATCCTTTATCTTTGCCTTGAATCGTTAGGTTTAGACATTCCTTCGGTGATCTTGAATCCTTTCAAAATAGCAGCAACATACCATTTTTGGGGATTTATTTCTATCAAAGAATCATCCGAATGGTTGATTCCTATGTAATACACTTTTAATTTGATCGAAAGAATTTTACCAATTCAAAAAATTTTACTTTTGAATTTGAAACTTGCTTGAATTGGACCCTTTGGATTTCTCTATCAAAAATATATATACTTACAAAGTTGTCCCAATTTATTAATTAATACTAACCTTAGATTCTTGCCCCCGAGAAACGAATCAATACGTTCTGCTCGAGCTCCATCATGGATGATACAGTTTACATCACACCCCCCCCAAAAAAAATGAGGTTCTAGTGGAACAGAACAAACGATGTCGAGCCAAGAGCACTTTTGTTCCTATATAATATAAAATGGTGGATGTAAGAATCCACAATGGATCGTATCCTTCAAGTCGCACGTTGCTTTCTACCACATCGTTTTAAACGAAGTTTTACCATAACATTCCTTTAGTTTGGAACCAGTATGTAATTAATTCCATTATGGAATCATGAATAATCATTGGTTCGGTCGGTACTTAAGTAATCTATACTTTTTTTCTTTCGTTTCTAGTTTCTATAGGACATATGAACTATAGTTTATGAAGAAGTCTCAGCAAGAATTCAATTTAACCCCAAATATATATATACATATATTTTAAATACATATATACATATATTTTAAACTAAATAATAATTATTTTTAATAACACATAACACAAAGAAAAAAAAAAAGAAGTTATTTTTGAGTCTGCATCGTCAAGTAACGTTATATAGATAAAAAATCCAATTTCTTTTTTAGTGAATATAGTGAATAAAAAATGATGGAAAGGAAAATTTAGGTTCTTCTTTTTTTTTTCATACTGATTAACAAAATTAGAATCGAAATAATATTGGATCCTGAATATATCAGATAGACTAAACAATTGTTACTGAAAGAAATTATACCTATTATAATTATAAAATATTTACTATTTAGAGATCACAAATGGATTCTATTCCATTTGCGTGTTATTTGAACTCAATGAAATTTTTCATTTTTTGAAAAAGATATGATTCAGAGAAGACTCATTAAGAATAAGAATCCAATTTTTTCAATATTATACGTTTAATATAATTTATTAAACAGAAGGTTGTTCAAAAGAGGAACCTTTATTCTGATAAAATATATATCATATAAAATATATGATATATGAGGGCTTAAGTATAAGTATGTGATAATATCATAATGTGTTGAGTGTGCAGACGAATATGCTCTGGGACGGAAGGATTCGAACCTCCGAATAGCGGGACCAAAACCCGTTGCCTTACCGCTTGGCCACGCCCCATTTCTATTTGACACTAATAAAGACTAATATTCGTATTAGTTGTTCGTCAACTCCAACCTAAATATTTATAAAAAATTAGATTATTGATAGAATTTATCTATATGTAGATATAGAATTAAACTGATGAATTTATTGATCATTACATCGAATTCAATTAAGATATTGTATGAAAGTATGATTTATTCTATTCACTTTTGATTTGAGAATTGAAGTTGAAGAGGTTTTGATTGGGCGAGTTCAAATCAAAGAAGGTTTTTGGTATATCTAAGTTATTTTTATTCATTTTCCCTTATATCAATAACTTACCTTATTAATAACTTAATCAAAATAATACAATTACCTCAAGAACAAAATGTTTGTTATGCTTAATATATTTAGTTTGATCTGTATCTGTCTTAATTCTGTCCTTTCTTCAAGTAGTTCTTTCGTCGCCAAATTGCCCGAGGCCTACGCTTTTTTAAATCCAATCGTAGATATTATGCCAGTAATCCCTCTGCTATTTTTTCTCTTAGCTTTTGTTTGGCAAGCTGCTGTAAGTTTTCGATGAGATTTTTAATTTTAATACTGTTCTAGACAAATTCATGATTTATTTGAAAACAAAAAAATTATAAAAATTGATAAGATCAGATAAGTCTTACAGTATGAACCCTCGATTCAAATCAAATATTGAAATTCTGGTATAGCTGTGATAAATCGGGAACACCACATTTCACTTGGTTATTCGGGCCTTTTTCCATTGCAATATCTATTGAAGTCTTCCACAATGTGGAATTGTGGGTATGAAAGAAAATTTTTAGTAATGAAAAAAAACTCCACTTTGTATTAAAAATGCATTTTTTGAAAATTCTTTTCGATTTCTAGTCTCAAAAGCACTTTAGTTTATTTCTTGGTATCAAGATCAAAATATAAATAAAATAGTAGGGTATGCAGTATAAAATACAAATAGAGAATCTATTCTCTTTTTTCCTAAAAAAAGAATCTTGGAGATTGTTTAATGCTTACTCTAAAACTATTTGTTTACACGATAGTGATATTCTTTGTCTCTCTATTCATCTTTGGATTCCTATCTAATGATCCGGGGCGTAATCCTGGACGTGAAGAATAAAAAATAAAGAAGGTTTTTTGTTTTTCTTGCTTGATTTTTCAATGTTCTTAGTAGGGTTTTAGTTATTTCACATTTTTAACTATAACTTAAACTATAGAAAATAACTTAAAAAAAGGAACTCACGAAAAATTCGAAAGGAAATACAAAGTTATACATGAAAACGGAAAGAGAGGGATTCGAACCCTCGGTACGAAAAACTTGTACAACGGATTAGCAATCCGACGCTTTAGTCCACTCAGCCATCTCTCCCCAATTGAAAAAGAATAATTACTATATTCCATAAGTCAAAATAAGGCTTGAAAAAACCCTTCTTTTTTTATTTATTTTTGAAATATATAAAAAACAATAATAAAAAAAATACAAAAAAAATCCCTCTTTGATTTTTTCCAAAGAAACCGTTTCTTTCCACGGCTTGGCCTGGTCAGTACCTAGCTGGGCCGGGCCTCTTTTGTTCCAAGAAATCAAATTAAAATGATTTATTTAATTTGAAAACACAAAGGCTTATTATTGATATTGAAACAATCATAAGAAAGACTATTTTGATTCCTTTGATATAGAATCCAAATTTCATTTCTTAGCTTTATTTTTTATTTATTTTTTATTTAAGTTTTCGTTAATATTTTATTATATTATTTTTATTATATTATTTTTTGTTTCAGTAAAATATATATATAAAAATATTAGTAAATATTAGTAAAGTAACTGTAAATAAATAAAAAATTAAGATAAGAAAAAAAAAACCATAAATTCTTGAACAATGCATTTTTATGTTACGGCTTAAATAGTTTTGTCAAGGCATATCCGTCAAAAACCTCTAGCAAAAGACTTGGTTTTTAATTATTTAAATGAGTCCTCGTTTCCTAATCTCATTGAGTCCTCTCGTTAAAGCTCTAATTGTCATGATTCTTTTTTGATTCTATCTTTTGATTACGCCCATTCTTGTTCGACAAAAAGTTGGTTTATATACAATAATCGGATTGTAGCGGGTATAGTTTAGTGGTAAAAGTGTGATTCGTTCTATTAATCCCTTAATAGTTAAGGGGTCCCTCGGTTTGATGAATATTCCATTCCGATCAAAAACTTTATCTCGTAAAAAGGATTTAATCCTTTACCTCTCAATGAAAATTTCGAGGAAAAATATACATTCTCGTGATTTGTATTCAAGAGTCAATTACAAATTGAAAAATTGAATTATGAAATTACGAAACATAATTTTTTTAAATTGGATCAATACTTCCAATTGAATAAGTATGAGTAAGGAGTCCATGGATAAAGATAGAAAGTTTATTTCTAATCGTAACTAAATCTTCCATTTTTTTTGTTGTATAGGGAAAATGGAAGCAAAATAGCTATTAAA